GGATATATCCATTTCAGGTTAAAAAAGATTCCTTATTTATTTTATGTATGTATGTATGCGGTTGTTTCTTTAGTGAGTGTGATTATCCCTGCCTTTGCTTATGTCTTGGGTTAGAACAAATTACTATAATTCGCCCCCGCCTACGGATTAGCCGGCATTTTTCACAAATTTTACGAACGGAAGCTCTTATTTTCATATTTATTATTCCTTATCTTAAATCTGAATCTATTTCTTGGAAGAAAATAAGTTTCTTGAAATCTTGTGTATCTTGCATCATATTCGCACGCAAGGAGTCTTCAAATAAAAAAACCAATTAATCCTTCGAATTTTTGTTGCGGAGTCAATAAATTGTGCGTCTCCTGATTGAATCATAACAACTTGTTTCAATTTTGACTCTATTTCCTGGTAGTATCATTAAAAAACTATGTCGAATCTTTACTGAAACATAATCTAGAATCAGATCTTCAGTATTTAAAAGAACCCGGAACATGGGGTTGGGAGGGGATTCGGTAACTTAATCTTTATTAATATTTTTTTGTTTTGTTCGGTCATTAGAGGTAAAACCCCCGTGAAGTATCAACTAATCGAGGCGAAAAAATATTGGATAACTCGTCTCTTTTCTTTGTTTTTTTATATATATATATATATTTTTTTATATATTATATATTTATAAATTAAAAATAGAATAGAATAATAAATATATAAAATATATATAATATATTTATAAATATAATAATAATTATATAATTTTATATAGTATAGTACGCTTCAGATCCAATTTGTATATTAAAAGGATTACCATATATAACACAAAATTTCTCCGCCGATTCCCTCTAACCGAGCCTCCCGGTCTGTCATTATACCTCGAGAAGTAGAAATAATTACAATCCCCATCCCGCCTAAAATTCGAGGAATTCGTTGAGAGTTGGAATAAATTCGTAGACCGGGTCTACTGATTCGTTTTAAATTTAAAATATTTCTATAGGGCCTTTTTGTAGTCCTTCTGTGTTGTAATGTTAAAACCAAAAAATTTTTGTTATTTTCTCGATGTGTTCTCACATTTTCGATAAAACCTTCTTGTAAAAGTATCTTAACAATATTTTCCGTAATATTAGTAAATGTTATTCGAACCACCCTTTTTTTATTCCTATCGGCATTTCGTATAGAGGTTATTATCTCGGCAATAGTATCCCTACCCATGGTAAGCTAAAATTATTAGTGAATCTAAATTAGATATAATCAACATGTTTTTTTCCGTATTTGGTTATTTATAAATATGACTAATCAATAACGATATATGCGTGAGATACAATCTTAGTTCTTTAAAATACTCCAACTATACATGATCTCGATTTATAATACCTCGGGAGCTAATGAAACTATTTTAGTAAAATTTAATTGTCTTAATTCCCGGGCGATCGCGCCAAAAATTCGCGTTCCTTTTGGATTTCCTTCTTGATCAATAACAACCGCAGCGTTGTCATCATATCGTATTATCATACCGTTGTCACGTTTGAGTTCTTTACAGGTACGCACAATTACAGCTCTGACCACTTCTGATCTTTTTAGGGGCATATTTGGTACTGCTTCTTTAATCACAGCAACAATAACGTCACCAATATGAGCATATCGACGGTTGCTAGCTCCTATGATTCGAATACACATTAATTCTCGAGCCCCGCTGTTATCTGCTACATTTAAATAGGTCTGAGGTTGAATCATATCATTTTGAAATCTGTTCTTTCAATGCAAAGGACGAAGAAAAAAAAAAAAAGAAATATTCGTTGTCTAAAATAAAAAATTTGCAATTTTCCAAGACCCATTTCATTTCTTTTGGTTCTACTTTGTTTATCCCTTATTCCGAAATAATGAATTGAGTCCGTAGAGGCATTTTTGATGCGGCTATTGAAATTGCCCTTCTAGCTATATTTTCTGTTACTCCGGTCATTTCATAAAGTATTCGACCTGGTTTAACAACAGCTACCCAATATTCGGGGGATCCTTTTCCCGAGCCCATACGCGTTTCGGCAGGTCTTACTGTAACTGGTTTATCTGGAAATATCCGTACCCATATTTTTCCACCACGACGTACATTTCGTGTCATTGCTCGACGACCTGCTTCTATTTGTCTAGATGTGATCCAAGCGGGTTCAAGTGCCCGAAGAGCATATTTACCAAAACATATATGATTCCCTCGATATGATATTCCTTTCATTCTTCCTCTGTGTTGTTTACGGAATCTGGTTCTTTTGGGGTTATAGTTGATGGTTGTTTCTGAATCCCATCTCTACTACAGAACCATACATGAGAATTTCTTCTCATATGGCTCCTCGCGATTTGCTTTTAATAAAAAATCAATTGATATATTTCTTTATTTATAGTTTACAGCGAATCTTGATATTTTTTGAGATACAATCTAATCTAGTAGTAATTTGTGTATCTGGTTTTAATAGATAACTAACCATTTTCTATTGTATAAATCATAGAATTCTTTTTTATC